CCTCCTCTTTCCGTACAACACATATAAAAAGACTTGCCAACAGTTAAGTAATCAAGTAATTAGTAAACCTCTGAGCGATATTTCCAATTAGTTTATTTACCTTCTATCTCCATTTATCCATTTTTTTCTTTAGTTATTCACTAGACCAATTATGATCTGGAAGTGGATTCAAGGCAAGTGTTCGAATCTATTATGACATAGCTATACGGCGCCTAACGGACCCATTTCATATTTAATATTCGAAAGATTGACGCAAAAACTATTTTTTGTTTGTGCAATCTAGTGTCTAGTGTATTCATATCGCAATTAGAAGCTACTAGATGGAGCTAATTCATGTTTTATATAGAACATATTACTTTACTTTATTCAAAATATAAAAATTAAAAATATAAAAAAATGAAATATGAAACTCTATTTTATATTTAAATTATTAAATATATATTCTGTACTCTATACTGTGTATCGTTTATTTTTACGAAATGACATACGAAATGTAATGATCTTAGAAGGGATATAATCAAAAGCGTTCTTTTATTCGAAACGCCTCGTAATCTTCAACCAATTACGCGCCTCAATATAATTACCTGGAGTAAGCGCTATCGCTTGTTTCCAATACTCGGTGGCTTGATTGAACCAAGCCTCCGCAATTTCAGAATCCCCCTGCCGAATAGCCTGTTCTCCCCGGTCGGAATAGGTGAGTTAATTCCTTCCCTTAAGAACCGTACTTGAGCGTTTCACCTCATACGGCTCGTCGGTCATCGGTCAATTGTCCCATTTTCCTTTTTTTATTAATCTACCATATCTAAGTTTCAAACTTTCATTTTACATTTTGATCATGAGTTTTATCTTTTATCCCACCCTCAAAAGTATAAAGTAGAGGCATCTCTCTTTAGAATTTTCTGAAAGGTAACTATCCCGGTTTCACATAGAAATTTCTATAGAATCCTTGAAAAAGACTTTCCTTCATAAGATAAGAAAGACTTACTATCTTTGGGATCAGATCCTACGCCGCTGCTCAATACCCTTAGTGGATTGACTTTATTACATAAGTCGATTCCTAATTATTATCTCATATCATGACATAAGTAAGCAGTTCTTATTATATAATTAGCTCAAAACCTACTAATTTCTCTTTATGGCGCTTTGTTTATCAATTAGATCCTTTACCACTATCCATAGAATAAAGTATCTAGGCATATCTATGTCTTCATAGTTCAATTTCTATGAAATTTTTTTCTTTGCTACAGCTGATAAAAATCGTTTTTTGGACGATACATATGTAGAAAGCCTATATTTGTTTTGTTTCTAGTATTTACTATCTGATTTGCTTTTTCTTTACTATTTTTTTCTATAGTGGAGATAGTCGCACGTAATGACAGATCACGGCCATATTATTAAAAGCTTGTGGTAAAAATGGGTTTCGTTCGAGTGCTCGAAAATTATATTCCAAAGCTTTCGTATGTTCCCCATTACTTGTGTGGATAAGGCCTATGTTATAGAGTATATAACTGCGATCATAGGGATCAATTTCTAGTCGCATAGCTTCATAATAATTTTGTAAAGCTTCCGCATAATTTCCTTCGGATTGCGCTGACATCCGTTACGGTCGTTGTTATTCGATTCCAAAAATATCCGTTCCAGAACCATACGTGAGATTTTTATCTCATACGGCTCCTCCTTTATGTGCATAATGAGAAATATCAAAAACGATTGAAATATTCTCATTATAAACTGAGCGGGGCTAATGTTTTTACAAGAAATTTCTAGCCAACCTTCCTGCAAGGGACCTTTCCATTAAGCGTATTGATACTAGATCTAAATAGAAATGAAAGGGTAACGCCAACAATTTCTTTGTCCTCAACGCCTCCTAATTTTGCGGAATTAGTCACTTCAACAGTCTTCGATGGTTATACAGGTACCAAAAGTACGAACGAGATGGATATTTGTTGTCCCAACCATTCTTGTTAATCCGGATCCTGTTATTAAGGAAGGCCAAAAATTTATAACAAAGTGTTCGTGTTGTTGATTCCTAGGTGTAGTGCTTTTTCCCTTATGCCGCCTATTGGTAATAGTGGAATAGGATTGACCTGTAATACAGAACCCTAGTACGTGGTGGTGTAACCTTTCGCTCAATACTAGAATCGACAATTGAAGTATCTGAGGCTGCATTAATCGGAGATACACGACAGAAGGGGTTGTTCGATTTCGAAACTTCACCTTCAACAAGCGCAGATTTTTTTTTCAATAATATTTTTTTTCTATCCCGACGCGTGTGTCTTTCTCGTAAGGCTGAGAGTCGTATAAAAAAAGAATCAAATCGCACCATCTCTGTAATAGGTAAATGCTTCCCTTTCTCTTGAAGTTGTCGGAATTATTCGTAATAAGATATTTGCTACAATTGAAAAGGTCTTATCAATAAAATTTCCATTTATCCGCGATCTAGGCATAGTTAGCAATCCACTATGTAATTCTTTTCATTGTCTCTTGTGAGAAAGAAGAA